CATAAGGTTTTTGAGATGTAGTAATATATGAAACTAAACTAGCACAGTAGTCTTTAACATCAGATACTTCTAACTCATCTAAATAACCATTAATACCAGTATAAATTAAAGCAACTTGCTCAGCTACTGATAACGGTGAATTTTGAGGTTGTTTTAAAACTTCACGTAAACGCGTACCACGTGCTAATTGTTTTTGAGTAGCATCATCTAAATCTGAAGCAAATTGAGAGAACGCTTCTAATTCTGCGAATTGAGCTAATTCTAATTTTAATTTACCTGCTACTTTTTTCATTGCTTTTGTTTGAGCTGCAGATCCTACACGTGATACTGAAATACCAACGTTAATAGCTGGACGAATACCTGAGTTAAATAAATCATTCGATAAGAAGATTTGTCCATCAGTAATCGAAATTACATTCGTAGGAATATAAGCTGAAACGTCACTAGCTTGTGTTTCAATAATAGGAAGAGCAGTCATACTACCACCACCTAATGCATCACTAAGTTTTGCAGCACGTTCTAATAAACGTGAGTGTAAGTAGAATACATCACCTGGGTAAGCCTCACGTCCTGGAGGACGACGTAATAATAACGACATTTGACGATAAGCCATTGCTTGTTTAGTTAAATCATCATAGATAACTAAAGTTGCTTTACCTTTATACATGAAGTACTCAGCTAATGCAGCACCCGCATATGGTGCGATGTATTGTAATGTTGCAGGATCGTTCGCTGTTGCAGCAACAACGATAGTGTAATCCATAGCTTGTTTTTCTTCAAGTACGTTTACAACTTGTGCAATTGTTGAACCTTTTTGGCCAATACCAATATATACACAAACAACATCTTCTGTTTTTTGATTAATAATTGTATCAACAGCAATTGAAGTTTTACCAGTTTGACGATCTCCAATAATTAATTCTCGTTGACCACGGCCAATTGGAATCATTGCATCAATAGATGTAATACCAGTTTGTAAAGGTTCACAAACCGATTTACGACTAATAATACCAGGTGCCATTGCTTCTACTAATTGAGTATCATCTGAAACGATTTCACCTTTTCCGTCAATTGGAGTAGCTAATGGATTTACTACTCGACCTAAGAACTTATCCCCTACAGGAATTTGAGCAATTTTACCAGTCGCTTTAACTGTACTACCTTCTAAGATTTGACGGCCTGTACCCATTAATACAACACCAACATTATCGTTTTCTAAGTTTAAAGCAATACCAATTGTTTTGTCTTCAAACTCTAAAAGCTCACCACTCATTACTTGGTCAAGACCATAAACTCGAGCGATACCATCACCAACTTGTAATACAGTACCAATATTATCTACTTTAACATCTTGATCATATTTCTCAATTTGTTCACGGATAATACTACTAATTTCGTCTGGACGAATATTTATCATTGTATTATTTGTAATATAAAAAGTTAATAAAAGATTTTGTTACAATTAAATTTCTAAAACAGTATCTAAGTGTTTTGCTAGATTTTCTAATTGATTTTTAATACTAAAATCAACTACTTTTGATTCTGTTTTAATTAAAAACCCACCAATTAAAGTTGGATCAATTGTAACCTCTAATCTAATTTCGCGTGCATCAGTTAATTCTTTTAATTTTTGAATTAATGTGCTTTTTTGGTCAGCTGAAAAATCAGATGCTGATACAACTTCCACCATTTTAATTGAAGCTGTTTTATATACTAATTCTAAATAATTAGTAATAATTGATTCTAATAAATTGATTCGATCTCGACTTACTAAAACCATTAAAAATTTAAATGTTTCGGTATTGATTTGTGATTGTAACGTTTTCGTTAAAATTTCACGTTTTGCAGCTTGACTTACGATCGGATTATTTAAATATCCCGATAATTCAGAAGTTTCACTTAAGAAAATTTCTAAATTTTGAAAATCCGCTGTAACCTGATGCATAATGTTTTGTTCAACCGAAAAATCAAATAAAGCACGTGCATAAGGAGCTGCAATTTTTTTTGTTAATGGGTCTACACTCATAATAAATCTCCTTCTAATTTATTAATAGTATCATTAATTAATGCAGTTGCACGTTCTTTTGGTCCAAATGTTTCTTGTGCACGAACAACTGTTCGTTTTAAAACAAGTGAAATAATTTGTTGTTTAATTTCTAAAAAGATTTGACGTTCTTTTGATCGGAAAGCAACTAATGCACGTTCAAAACGAATTTTTAAATCTTTCTTAGCTTGGAAAGCATCAGCTTCAAGTAAGGCTTTTTTCGTTGATAGTGTTTCATTTCGAATTTCACTAATAACGATGTTAGCTTGATTTAATTGTTTTTGCGATTCTTCTAAACGCTTTTGTGCTTCATTTAATCGATCTTCAGCATCTTGAACACTTTGTACAATCGTTGTTTTACGTTCTTCTAGTAACGAGCCTAAAAAATCTCGTCCTGTAAAAACTAAAATTGCAACTAATGCCAAAATATTAAGTAAGCCGGTTTCAAGAATATCTGTATTTAAACCAATACCTTCATGTTCGGCAATTAATGTAAAAATTTGATCAAAATTTTCCATGTTTTCGAGTTTTTATATAAACTGTTCACTTATAAAAAGGAAAATTACACTTAACAAAAAATTTAAATTGATAATCTTGTTTCAATATCACCACATAATGATTTAACAACATCATCTAAGCTACTAAGTGCTATATCTCTTTTAGTAAGAAGATCTTGTGTAATAGTATCTAATAAATTATCAATATATTTTTGAGAAATATTTAATTCAGTCTCTAAAATTTCTTTATGAATTTTTTGTGAGTTTGTAATTTCTAATTGGGCTTCTTTACGGACACTAGTTAATTCTTGTTCATATTGTTCCGTTAGTTTATTGGCTTCTGCTAAGATTTCTGAAGCTTTGCTAAGATTATTTAAAATATATTCTTTACGTTCTTCAATAATACTTAACAATGGACTATATAAAATTACGTTTAAAATAACCGTTAATAGTACGAATTGAATTGCAACTAATGGTAAAGTTGCATCAAGATCAAATAGTCCACCTGGTCCACTAACTTCTGAACTGGAAATTAGTATTGAAAGATTAATCATACAAAATCTATATGTTATCTTATTAATGAAATTGTGTTTTTTAAGATAATTTTATTTCTATCTTAAAAATAAAAAATTTAAATAATGTTTTATGTTTAGAAACTAAACATCATTTAAAAAATAATTTTATTAACTCAAGTTAAAACTACTTCAGTTTTTGAAGTAGTTTTAAATCTGAATTTAATATTACGAGTTGAATGGGTTAGCGAATAATAATGCTAATGCTACAACTAGACCATAAATTGTTAACGCTTCCATGAACGCTAAACTTAATAATAATGTACCACGAATTTTGTTTTCTGCTTCTGGTTGACGAGCAATACCTTCAACAGCTTGACCAGCAGCGTTACCTTGACCAATACCAGGTCCGATTGCAGCTAAACCAATTGATAAACCAGCAGCAATAACAGAAGCAGCAGAAATGATAGAATCCATAATAAAATTTAAATTGTAAATGTTTATATAATTTTTAAAAAATCTAATAGCAATTTTTTCTAAAACAACTTATTCAAGAGCTTCTGCAATATAAGCAGCAGCTAAAGTTGAGAAAATTAAAGCTTGTACTGAACCAGCAAAGATTCCTAATAACATAATCGGTAATGGGATTACTAAAGGAACTAATGATGTCAATACAGAAATCGTTAATTCATCGGCTAAAACATTTCCGAATAATCGGAAACTTAACGATAACGGTTTCGTAAAATCTTCTAAAATATTAATTGGTAGAAGAAGTGGAATAGGTTCAATATATCGTTTGAAATATCCGAATCCTTTTTTACTTAAGCCTGCATAGAAGTAAGCAAATGATGTTAATAAAGCTAATGCAACTGTTGTATTAATATCATTTGTTGGAGCTGCAAACTCTCCTTCTGGTAATTCGATTAATTTCCATGGGATAACTGCACCAGCCCAATTACAGCCAAAGATAAATAAGAATAATGTCCCAATAAATGGAATCCATTCCTTATAAAAACTTTCACCTAATTGATCTTTTGCAATATCAGTAACAAATTCTACAGCTGATTCCATAAAGTTTTGCCAACCATGAGGAATTCGCTCAGCATTTGCAGTTCCTAATAGTGAAAACACAACTAAAATTGCTAACACTAACCAGATAACTACTAGAACTTGACCATGTACTAGAAAACCCGCAATATCCCAGTAAAAATGTTTTCCAACTTCTGCCTCCGCTAATAATGTAAACGTATTTGAATAAAGAATTTCTGGGTACATAAAATTTAACTAATTTAGTAAATTACCCAATATTATAAAATATACAGGAACAATATACATTATAAGAAACTAAAAAATATTTTAGGGGTATTTTTATAAAAAAGCTCACTTTAAAAATGTAAATCTGGGGTAATAAGATTTAAGATTTACTTTTAAAAAAGTAAATTTTGTTCCAAAAGCTATAGGAATAACGAAAACTGAATTAAATAACCAACTAGTAAACCTCAAAAAAACTATTAGACCGAATAAAAAGAAAGAAGATGAAATAATAAAAGTACTAATACCGAGCTTCGAAAAAACAAAAAATAAGCTATTCCTAATAGCTTTAGAACAAATAGAAGAAGCAAAATGTGAGTTTTATGAGTACAGAGAAAAAAATAATGAAAAAAGTGACCAGAATATGAAAAAACTAATTAATGAATTAAAAAGAAGTAGTAAAGAAAATATTAAAACAATTGCTTTAATTAAGAAATTTTTTTAGAGTTAAAATAAATTAATAATTTTTAAATAGAGACATATGCTAAAAATAATTTCAAAAATTCATTTGGTATTTGATGGTGACAGACTTTTTTTTACTACCTAATTATTACGATATTTCCTCATCATTACAGCGAATAAAGATTATTTGCGTGATTTAAGTAAAATCGTTTTTACTTGTTGTAATACCAATGAATTTGCAATAACATGAACTTTTTTTAGATGGCAGTAATAATTTTATAAAAAATAATATATTTCGAAGATATTAAATTTTCAATTTAAATAAGATCTTTATGAATAATTGGTTGATTATCTGTGACTTGAAATAGGAATCTAGATTCAATAATTTTGAATTTAATTAAATTCTGAAATCCGTCCAACTGAATTAGGAATATTCAAAGAGAAAATATAGTTAGTTCGAATCATTTCATTATGGATTAATTTTACAGGAGATTAATAAACAAATAAAAGATAAAAAGATGAAATAAAGAATTTATATTTAAATTTATTACAAATTAAATATTTAATTTGTAATAAATTTGCGGGGAAACTAACCAAACTTACCTGCAGTTGAAGCAATTACAAATGCAGCATAAGTTAAAATATAACCCACTGAGAAATGAACTAAACCAACTAAACGAGCTTGTACAATTGATAACGCAACCGGTTTATCTCTCCAACGAATTAAATTTGCAAGAGGTGTACGCTCGTGAGCCCATACTAATGTTTCAATTAACTCTTGCCAGTAACCACGCCATGAGATTAAGAACATGAAACCAGTTGCCCAAATTAAATGACCAAATAAGAACATCCATGCCCAAACCGACAAGTTATTCATACCAAAAGCATTATAACCATTAATTAATGGTGATGAGTTTAACCATAAGTAGTCACGTAACCAACCCATAATATAATTTGATGATTCATCAAATTGAGCTGGGTTACCACCCCAAATTGTAATGTGTTTCCAATGCCAGTAGAATGTTGTCCATCCAATTGTATTTAACATCCAGAACATTGCTAAATAGAATGCATCCCATGCTGAAATATCACATGTACCACCACGACCTGGTCCATCACAAGGGAAGCTGTAACCGAAATCTTTCTTATCCGGCATTAATTTTGATCCACGTGCATCTAAAGCACCTTTTACTAAAATTAATGATGTTGTATGTAAACCTAATGCAATAGCATGGTGAACTAAGAAATCACCAGGTCCAATTGTTAAGAATAAATCATTCTTATTATTATTAATAGCTTCTAACCAACCTGGTAACCAAACTTGACTACCCGCAACTGTTGCAGGACTAGTCGAAGATGATAATAATGTATTGAATTGGTAAACAGCTTTACCAGAAGCAGCTTGAATATATTCAGCAAATACTGGTTCAAATAAGATTTGTTTTTCTGGTTGACCGAACGCAACTACAGTATCATTATGAATGTATAAACCTAATGTATGGAATCCTAAGAATAATGAAGCCCAACTTAAGTGTGAAATAATAGCTTCTTTGTGCTCTAACATTCGAGCTAGCACATTATTTTTATTTAATTCTGGATCGTAATCACGAACAAAGAAAATAGCACCATGTGCAAATGCACCAACCATTAAGAAACCAGCGATATATTGGTGATGAGTATATAAAGCTGCTTCAGTTGTGAAATCTTTAGATAAGAATGCATATGGAGTTAAAGCATACATATGTTGTGCAGTTAAAGATGTTGCTACACCTAAAGATGCTAAAGCTAAACCTAATTGCATATGTAAAGAATTTGTGATCGTCTCGAATAAACCGATATGACCAGCCCCTAAACGGCCTCCTGGAGGACGGTGAGCGTCTAAAATTTCTTTCATGTTATGACCAATACCGAAGTTAGTTCGATACATATGACCAGCAACGATGAATACAACAGCAATTGCTAATTGGTGATGTGCAATATCAGTTAACCATAATGATTGTGATTGTGGATGGAAGCCACCTAAGAATGTTAAGATAGCAGTACCTGCTCCTTCTGCTGTTCCGTAAACATGTTTAGCGCTATCTGGATTTTCTGCATAAACTGTCCAGTTACCAGTGAAGAACGGAGTTAAACCAGCTGGGTGAGGTGGAGTTGTTAAGAAATTATCCCAACCAACATGAACACCACGTGATGCAGGAATTGCAACGTGAACAAGATGACCTGTCCATGCTAATGAACTAACACCAAATAAACCTGATAAATGGTGGTTTAAACGTGATTCATTATTTTTAAACCATGATAAACTTGGACGGAATTTTGGTTGTAAATGTAACCAACCCGCAAATAATAAAGCACTTGATAATAATAATAAACCAATACTACCTAAATATAATTCTTGGTTTGTTCGGAACCCGATTGTATACCACCATTGGTATACACCTGAATATGCGATATTAACAGGATATGTGTTACCTTTACTAAATGCTTTTAATGCTGATTCACCAAAATGTGGATCCCAAATTGAGTGCGCGATCGGTTTAACTTTTAATGGGTTAGTTACCCATTTTTCAAAGTTTCCTTGCCAAGCAACGTGGAATAGATTACCTGAAGTCCATAAGAAGATAACAGCTAAATGACCGAAATGTGAAGCGAAAATCTTTTGGTATAAATTTTCTTCAGTCATACCATCATGCGCTTCTAAATCATGGGCAGTAGCGATACCGTACCAAATTCGTCGAGTTGCTGGATCTTGTGCAAGGGCTTGGCTAAACTTTGGAAATTTAGTTGCCATAATTGTTAGATACCTTATTTATATAAATTTTTGTTATAAAGAAAAATATTACTTGCTAACATCGATAGTTAGCTTATTAATAGTATTAAATTTCAAGATGAGAATTAAATCCATTTTAACTGATTGAAACAGCACGTGCTAAGAAGAATGCCCAAGTTGTTCCAATACCACCTAATAAGTAATGTGCTAAACCAACAGCACGACCTTGTGTAATACTTAATGCACGAGGTTGAATAGTTGGAGCAAAGTTTAATTTATTATGTGCCCAAACAATTGATTCAATTAATTCTTGCCAGTAACCACGACCACTAAATAAGAACATTAAACTAAATGCCCAAATGAAGTGTGCACCTAAGAAAATTAAACCATATGCTGATGATGCAGAACCGTAAGATTGAATTACTTGTGATGCTTGTGACCATAAGAAATCACGTAACCATCCGTTAATAGTAATTGCACCTCTTGCAAAGTTACCGCCAGTAATATGAGAAATACTACCGTCTGGTGCAATAGTACCCCAAACATCTGATTGCATTTTCCAACTGAAATGGAAGATAACAACTGAGATTGAATTGTACATCCAGAATAAACCTAAGAATACATGATCCCAACTTGAACTTTGACATGTACCGCCACGACCTGGTCCATCACAAGGGAAACGGAAACCTAAATTTGCTTTATCAGGAATTAATTTTGAACTACGTGCATATAATACACCTTTTAATAAAATTAAAACTGTTACATGAATTGTAAATGCATGAATATGGTGTACCATGAAATCTGCAGTACCTAATTTAATTGGCATCATAGCAATCTTTCCACCAACTTCTACAACTTCACCACCAAAAGCATAACTTGTTGTAGCTAATGCATTTGGAGCTGTCGTTCCAGGTGCTAATAAGTGAACATTTTGAACCCATTGAGCAAAAATCGGTTGTAATTGAATTGCTTTATCTGAGAACATATCTTGCGGACGACCTAATGCACGCATTGTATCATTGTGAATATAGAATCCAAAAGCATGTGAACCTAAGAAAATACAAACCCAGTTTAAATGTGAGATGATTGCATCACGATGACGTAATACACGGTCTAATAAATTATTATAGTTATTAGCTGGCGTGTAATCACGAACCATAAAGATTGCACCATGCGCCGCACCACCAGTAACACAGAATCCACCAATCCACATATGATGTGTAAATAATGATAGCTGAGTTGCATAATCCGTCGCGATGTAAGGATAAGGAGGCATTGCATACATATGGTGCGCAACAATAATACTTAAAGAACCCATCATAGCTAAGTTAATCGCTAACTGAGCATGCCATGATGTTGTTAAAATTTCATATAAACCTTTATGACCTTCACCTGTGAATGGACCTTTATGAGCTTCTAAGATCTCTTTCATACTATGACCAATACCCCAGTTAGTACGGTACATGTGACCAGCAATAATAAATAAAACTGAAATTGCTAAATGGTGGTGAGCAATATCACTTAACCATAAACCACCTGTAACTGGGTTTAAACCACCTTTAAATGTTAAGAAATCTGAGTATTCACCCCAGTGACCAGCAAAAAATGGTGCTAAACCTTTTGAAAAACTTGGATATAATTGGCTCATTAATTCACGATTTGTAATAAATTCGTGAGGTAATGGAATCTCTTGTGGAGATACACCAGCATCTAATAATTTGTTAATTGGTAATGCAATGTGAATTTGATGACCAGCCCAAGCTAAAGAACCTAAACCTAATAAACCAGCTAAATGATGATTCATCATTGATTCAGCATTTTGGAACCATTCTAATTTTGGAGCTGCTTTGTGGTAGTGGAACCAACCAGCAAATAACATAATTGCTGACATAGCTAAACCACCGATAGCAATCCAATATAATTCGATTTCACTAGTAATACCTTCTGCACGCCACATTTGGAACCAACCAGAAGTTGTTTGGATACCTGAGAAGTTTCCACCAACATCCCCGTTTAAAATCTCTTGACCTACGATTGGCCAAACAACTTGTGAACTTTGTTTAATGTTAACTGGGTCACTTAACCATGCAGAATAGTTTGAGAAGTATGCTCCGTGGAAGTGCATACCACTAATCCATAAGAAGATAACTGCTAATTGTCCAAAATGTGCGCTGAAAATTTTACGAGAAACTTCTTCTAACGAACTAGTTTGGCTATCAAAATCATGCGCATCTGCATGTAAGTTCCAAATCCATGTTGTTGTCTTTGGACCTTTAGCTAAAGTTCTAGAAAAATGCCCTGGTTGAGCCCATTTCGCAAAACTAGTTTCAACCGCGTCTTTTTCAACAAAAACTTGTACATTTTTTGATCGACGATCTGTTGAGCTTATTGCCATTAATTTTCTCCTTGTTGGAGACGAAAATTTATGAAACTCTCATAAACAAATAAAGAATACGTATTTCTTACTTTTCTATTAATTATGAGTTTTCAACTAACTATTATACAATCTTTTAATTAATTTTAATTAATTTTTTAAAAACGAAATTATAAAAAATTATAGCTTACTCCAATAAATACCTATTACTATAATAGGTATTTATTAGATATTAAGAAGAGAGAATCTTTTAAAGGTATAATTAGAAATATAATCCTAACATATCTGGGAAAAAACGATTAATCTCAATGATAAAACCCGCTGTAAACGATAACCAAATTGTTAATAAAACAGGTGCAGTTGACAAATATTTTTGAAGATCTTCCATAATTTATTTTAAATCGTTAGTAAATAATTAATTTAACAGTTTTAAAGATAAATTTAACGAGGTGAAACTGTTACTTCATCTTTTGGTGCTACTAAATCACCACTAATTAAATCTTGCCACGCAGAAATTGGCCAAATGTATCCTGTTGCCATGATTTTTAATGCTAATGGTACATTAATAATAATTTCGCTTTCACTTGGATTAGCAGTTGTACTTACTGCTCGTAAATATTTTCTACCAACCCAGCCAATCCAACCAGATATATAAATAAAACCAAATCCTGGAAGAATAAATTCTGCTGCATGACTCCAACGGCCATCTGCAATTAAATGTGGTAAACCATCAGTTCCACATAATAAATCTGATCGACCATATTTTTCAAATCGTGCTTGTGTTTGATCAATTTGTTGTTGTAAAGCTAAAGCTTGAGGTGTTTCGCTATCATATAAAGCTTTTCTTTGTTGTAATTTCTTTACACTTGATGTTAGTCGTTTATTAAAAGCTGGAGATTCGCTACATTTTGTTAACCCACCAATTTCAGCTGAAGCTATATCGGGTGTGAAAGCTAATAAAATTACGAAAAGTAAACCGATTAAATTAAAGCGTTTCATTTTTAAAAAGAATTATAATTATCAATTTAGTAAAAAATTTCGAAAAAATAAAGATACTACTATATATAGTAATATAGTTTTTAATAAAAAAATTATTTATTTATAGTTTATGAACTCTAAAATATAAAAAACTAAATACTCTATTCTTTATCAAGTTTTTAAATTTAAAAACTTGATAAAGAATAGAGTATTATAAATTATTCGAAATCTTTACGGTTTGGATTTCTTGATGGATCACTAGAAAGAAGTCCAAAAATAAATAAAGAAACAAAAAAGATAACAGTTGTATAAACTAAAATTTTTAAAGTTAGCATTTAATTTTTCTTAAAAATTATTTTTAATAATATTAATTATACTAAAACAAAAGAATTCTGACTTATTTAATTAAATAAAATTTTCAGAAATAATCTTAAGTTTTATTCTGTTGATAATTAGGCTTTGATAGATACGGATATATTCTGGTTACCGTTACTTTAACTAGTTTTTGGTTTTGGTTAAATAAATCTTTATTCCTTAAATCTGGTTGGAATAAGTATCCTTCAACTAAAACATAATCATTTATTTTATAAAACTCTTTTAATTCAGACGCTAGTTTATCCCAACATACTAATTTAAGAATTCTGTCTTGATTTTTAGACCGAAATTGACCACGAAATTCTGTAATATAAAACTTATTTTGTAATCTTCTATGTTTTGGAATATCTAAAATTTTAACTATAATTCCAATATAATTTGTATTAATCATAATTTTTAAATAACTAAATTCTTTTGTTTTTGAACATCTTCAAAATTGATATCACGTAATCTTTTTAGTAATCGAATAAAATATTCCAAGAAGTAATCGTCTAATTGAATTATTTCAGATGGATCTATCTTGAATGTTTTATATAATTCAAAAGTTGATTTAGAGAAATTGTTTTCAGTATTAAGAATTTCAGCAAATGCTAGCCTATCACTAATATTCTGACCCCATTCAAAAAACCCAAAGAAATTACTAACAAACTTTAAAATTCCTAATGGAATACGCTGCACTTTAGCTTCTTGTCCTGCCAATTGTTCGCAAAGACTAATAATTTCTGACGATACCCAACCCTTTAACCCACTTAAAAAGAATACTTGGTTTACTGTTTGCGGAATTTGTAAAGACCGAATACAGAATTTTGCAATATCTTGAGTATCCATATATGAAATATTTGTATTCTCATTTGTCACCCAAATTGGTAAATTCTCTAAAATTGGAATTGCATATTGTTCAATTAACCCTTGATAAAATCCAGTTAATCTAAAAATTGTATAGGGAATTTTTGATTGTTTTAATTTAGTTTCAATTCCATACTTTAATCTCATTAAAGGAATAGTATCAAATTGTTCAACATTCTGTGCAGAGAAAAAAATAAAGCGCTGAATGGAAGCTGCTTCGACAGCTTCAATTAAACATAATTTACCGACCCAATCAACTTTTTTTAATGAATCTAATTCATTTGCTCGACTTGTAGAAGCATCAATGACTGCTGTAATTCCTTTTAAACATGGAGGAATCGTTTCGGGACGTGTTAAATCACCATAAACTAATTCAACCCCCCATTCTTTTAAAAAACTTGCTTTGCGGAAATTTCGGACCATACAACGAACTTGATAACCTTTAGTTAAGGCTTGTAAAACAACTTGTCGTCCTAGTGTTCCAGTTCCACCAATAATTAATAAACTCATACTCTAACTTATTATAAAAATTCTTAATCGTTAAAAACACTACTTTGTAAGATATCATCAGCTTCAAGATTAACTAACTCTCTTTTTGTTAAAACTTGACCACGACTATCAAAAATACGATTTGCTTGACGCATTCTTGCTCTATCTAGTGCATTTTTTACACTTCTAGCATTAGCAAATAATGGTTTTTCTTTTCGTCTTTCGATATAATGTGTTAACGCAATTTCAGCATCGGGAGTTAATTGATATTGCTGATCTTCTAACATTAACTTTGAAATCTGTAACAATTCATCCGTTGAATAGTCAGGGAAATCAATATGATTTGCAATTCGCGATGATAAACCTGGGTTTGATTCATAAAAACGATCCATTGGTTCCTTATATCCAGCTAGAATAACAACAAGATCATCTCGTTGATTTTCCATTACCTGTAATAAAATTTCAATTGCTTCTGAACCATAATCTCTTTCATTATCAGGTTTATATAAATAGTAAGCTTCATCAATAAATAGAACACCACCCATTGCTTTTTTTAATACTTCTTTTGTTTTAGGAGCTGTATGACCAATATATTGACCTACTAAATCATCACGAGTAACAGTTAAAAGATGACCTTTTTTGATATATCCTAATTGATAAAGAATATCAGCCATTTTTAATCCAACTGTTGTTTTTCCTGTCCCAGGACTTCCTGTGAATGACATATGTAAACCCGGATTAGCTGAGGTAATACCTAAATTTCTTCTTAATTTATCGATTAAAAGCAATGCTGCAATTTCTCGAATACGAGATTTTACTGGTGCTAAACCAACTAATTCTTCATTTAACAAATTTAAAATTTTTGCAATTTCAGTTTTTGCATACTCTTCTTGTAGATTGATAGGTGCTGTGTTCATAAAATTCTACTTAAATTAAATAATACTCAGATACATTATACAACTAATTTTTAATTATGTAACATATTAAATCAGTTAATATTTAACTAATTTAATATTTTTTATAAAAAATTTATTTCTGATTAAGCTGAGAATGTTGGAATACTAGATAAACAAATGAATGCAAAACCAGCTCCACCACATGCTCCTACGAAGAATCCACCTTTAAATTGATCCCACGCTGTTTTAGTTTGTAGATTATTTACATTTTCTGAAGATTTTTCTTGACCAAATGCTGCTACACCATAAATTGTTAATCCAATTGTTAAAATTACAATTAAACCAATTGTAGACATAAAACCAGCTAATAAAGCAACTTCTGAATTACGTAATGGACCTAATGTAGCAAATGGACCGATTAAAAAATACCCATGTGCTAAACCAATTTCTAGACCACGTAATAACGGTGTTAATCCAAATCGATACGCTGGTAAATTTTGTAAGATTGCTCTTGTTACTGCAGATGATGTAATGGGTGTTGCTAAATGCCCTACAAATGGATCATCATTATACGGTTTAATAAAGTTAGCCATAAAGTTAATTTGAAAATTTTTAATTAAATAAATATTAGGTTACTAAATTTTAGTTAAAATTTTTACCAACCAAAATTTTTATATAGATTACTATATAATATATACTAATATAGAGAAAAATTCTTATAAACTTAATTTTGACAAAATAACAAAGATTTTATGACAGTTGCTATAGATTACTTTTTACTAGTTGGATTCTGCTTTGCATTAACATCAGGTTTATTTATTGGGCTAAAATCAATTAAATTAATCTAATTTTATTAAATTTAAAAAATATGCAAAACGAAATTCGTCAAGACGAAATTATTGGATCACGAAGGTTTAGTAATTATTTCTGGGCAGTAGTTTTGTTTGTTGGTGGTTTAGGTTTTTTATTAGCTGGTCTATCTAGCTATTTTAAAATTAATTTATTACCCTTTGCAAATCCAACAGAATTAGTTTTTATACCACAAGGTTTAGTAATGATGTTTTATGGGACTCTAAGCTTAACAATTAGTGTTTACATCATTTTAACAGTTCTTTTAGATATCGGTGGCGGATATAATGAATATAACAAAGTTGAAAGTCTTGTGAAAATTGTTAGAAAAGGATTTCCGGGCAATAATCGTGAAGTTCTATTAACTTACCCATTTTCAAATGTACGATCGATTGGTATAAAAATAACGGAAGGTTTAAATCCGACGCGAAGCATTTACTTATGCTTAAAAGATGAACGAAATATTCCGTTAACACCTGTTCAGGAACCAATTTCAATTTCAGATCTAGAAGAAGAAGCTGCTGATTTAGCAAAATTTTTAGACCTAAAACTAGAAAATTTATAGAATTTTATTGATTTTTCTAGACATATGATTATATAATATTGTCAAGCGGGCATAGTTTAGTGGTAAAACCTTAGCCTTCCAAGCTAATGATGGGGGTTCGATTCCCCCTGCCCGCTTTTGACTAATTATTTGAATGAGCAACAATCTTTTTATTAATAGGAGAAATATATAATTATGTCTGGTGGATCTACAGGCGAACGTCCGTTCTCGGATATTATTACTAGTGTACGTTACTGGATTATTCATAGTATTACAATTCCATCACTTTTTGTATCAGGATGGCTATTTGTAAGTACTGGTTTAGCATATGATGTATTTGGAACTCCACGTCCAAATGAGTATTTCACTCAAGATCGTCAACAAATTCCATTAGTAAACGATCGATTCAGTGCAAAACAAGAATTAGAAGATTTAACTAAAGGTTTATAATTGAGGTAAAAAAATGGCAAAAAATATTAATCAACCTGTAGCTTATCCGATTTTTACATTCCGTTGGTTAGCTATTCACGGATTAGCAGTTCCAACTGTATTCTTCTTAGGTGGAATTACAGCAATGCAATTTATCCAACGATAAATTAATATACATTAAATAGATACGAGGTAATTTTTATGACAGGTCCAAATCCAAATAAACAAGCAGTAGAATTAAATAGAACTTCTCTTTACTGGGGACTTTTATTAATCTTTGTTTTAGCAGTACTATTCTCAAGTTATTTCTTCAATTAATATTAATATCGTAGGAGTTTTTTTATGGCAAATACTGGTAGAATTCCATTATGGCTAGTAGGTTTAGTAGGTGGTTTAGCAGTAATTACAATGCTTTCTTTATTTATCTACGGAGCATACTCAGGTTTAGGCTCATCATTATAATAACTAATTAGATATATTTTAAGAAACCGTGATTTAAATGAAGATTCAAATCATGGTTTCTTAAAATATACCTAATTAATTTTAAAAAGGACGTCGAAGTTTTTTAAAAGCATTAATTATTATATTCATTAATCTATTTTGTAAGGTCCAACTATTTTGAGTACCATTACCAAACCAGCCATACCAAATTTTTGGGAAAATACGATTTAAATTTTTTTCTTTTTCTTCTGAATCTTGCCATGCAGTATTCCCGCCACTATAAATACTATTTTTTGGACGTGGACCAATATGAAGTTCAGTATTTTCTACAAAAAATGGAACATAAAAGTATTGACCCCAAATAGCATGGAACAATCCAAATAAAATAAATCCAATATGAGTTAATACGATACAGGCTATAATTCCATTTAAAATATTAACTTGTAAAATTAAATTTGGATCTACATAATTCCCGTAGACTTTTGTCTGAGGAATAAGAACAAAGGTTTGGAAATAGTAAACACGATAAATAAAATAGATAAAAATTTGTTCTATCATCCCTATAATCAATAAAAAAGTCCAATGCCATCTTATTAAATAAGGACAATATCTTTTACCAATTCGAGTAATAACAGCATATGCTGCTACGCCAGAAAGTTGGGACCAAAATTTACTGCAAATATCATAAATTTTGGGAATAATCTTATTATATAGTTTATAATAAATTGAAACAACATTGGAATGGGTTGGGTCTTGAATTTTAGACATAATCATTGAAATAGGATCCATATAATATCGAAGTCCTGTCTCAGGATCTACATGTATTATTCCTTTTGTAAATGCATAGTATATCATCTGACCAGGATTATACCAATGTATATTTTCACCTAATTTTAAATCTGTTAAGATCGTTTGTCGGTGCATAGAACGTAATTGAACAGCATCCATACCTAATTTATTTAAAAATGGAAGCTTTAATAAAACACTTCTATACATTGAGATAAGATCAATTAAATGTCTATACCATAAATAACCTGCAAAAAGACCAATACAAGTAATATAAAAAGAAGTTTTTATATTATATCGGATTACCAGAATTATGAAACGAATAAATAAAATAAAGAAGAGAACGTTTTCAATATCGGCTAATGTTAAACCATCTTGAATTTTATTCCATAAACCCTCAATTATTAAACGAAATGTATCTAAAGATACGTCAGTGGATGATTCCGTACTTATAATATTAAAATCATATCCACTCATTGACGCCTGTTGCATATCACGCGATTGAGGATTTTCAACTCCAAACCAACTTAAGACTGTTTCTTGATCAATATTGATTAGAAGAGGGAAAAGTTTTAAAAAATATAACATAAGTTAGTTCAGTCCAGATTAATAAAAAATTTAGTACTTTACCATTGTATAAGCTAAACATACTAGATTTTTAATTAAAACTCAAGTTTTTGAACGAATAGGACTTTAGTTAAAATTAATATATTATTTCACTACCCCCAAGGGAATTCGAATCCCTGTCTGCTCCGTGAAAGGGAGCTGTCCTAGGCCTCTAGACGATGGGGGCAAATTGAGATTATGTGGAAAAACCTAAAGCGGGCAACGCGATTCGAACGCGCGACATCAACCTTGGCAAGGTTGCGCTCTACCACTGAGCTATGCCCGCGAATAGCGGGTTTATAACCACAAAATACTCTACTATATATAGTATAAGAATTACTTTATTCTGTC